GCGTTCCTATGAGGAAACACTTATGATACTGGAACTCATGCCTTATCGAGCATCTTATCCCATTCTCAAATTGGTTTATTCTGCAGCGGCAAATGCTAATCATAATATGGGTTTGAAGGAAGCTGATTCATTCATTAGTAAAGCCGAAGCCAATAGGAGTACTATTGTGAAAAAGTTAAGACCGCGGGCTCGAGGACGTAGTTATCTGATAAAAAGACCGACATGTCATATAACAATTGTATTAAAAGATAAATCTAAATCATTTTTAGATCAATCTAAGATTTAGATTCATATAAAATAAAAAAATATGGATTAAAAATAAAATCGAATATAAAAATATGGGACAAAAAATAAATCCACTTGGTTTCAGACTTGGTACAACTCAAAGTCATCATTCCTTTTGGTTCGCACAACCAAAAAATTATTCCGGGGACCTACAGGAAGATGCAAAAATACGGAATTGTATCAAGAACTATGTACAAAAAAATAGGAAAATATCCTCAGGTTTCGAAGGAATTGCACGTATAACAATTCAAAAAAAAATCGATTTGATCCAAGTCATAATCTATATTGGATTCCCAAATTTATTAATAGAGGGGCAAACACGAGGAATCGAAGAATTACAGATGAATGTACAAAAGGAGTTTAATTCTGTAAACCGGAGACTCAACATTGCTATCACAAGAGTTGAAAAACCTTATGGACAACCTAATATTCTTGCAGAATATATAGCTTTACAATTAAAAAATAGAGTTTCGTTTCGAAAAGCAATGAAAAAAGCTATTGAATTAACTGAACAAACGGATACAAAAGGAATTCAAGTGCAAATAGCAGGCCGTATCGACGGAAAAGAAATTGCACGTGTTGAATGGATCAGAGAGGGTAGAGTTCCCCTACAAACAATTCGCGCTAAAATTGATCATTGTTCCTATACAATTCGAACTATTTATGGAGTATTAGGTATAAAAATTTGGATATTTGTAGACGAGGAATAATCAACCTTGTCTTCCCATTCTGTCCAGTGATAAAACAAAAAATGACAAACTCTTTCACTCTTTTTTCGTTAAAAAAAAAATAAAAATGAACAATTCTAATTCTATAAGGTTAAATAAAAATTCGATTGATTATTTGGTATAATTGCTATGCTTAGTGTGTGACTCGTTAGTTTTTTCTTTATAGTTTCAAGTTGGGATTAAAAAAAAAAAAAACTGACCCCTGCTATAAACTTTGTAATTATATAAAATAAACTAATAACCAACTTATTGCTTCGTATTGTCGAGATCCCAAGAAACAGTCACTATATGAATGAGTGGATCTATCATATGGTTGTAGCAACTGAAATTCTTTCAACAAAAAATAGATCTGATTATGGATTGTAAAAAAAAAAAAAGGGGGATGTGGATAAATGGAAGGATGATAGAAAGAAAGAACAAAAATATCAATGATATATGATTCCAATATGTATGGTCTATGAATCACGTCATAAAAGGCAGTGTGATAAAGCATCAATACTGATAATCAATACTGATAAGATAATTATAAATATAAGAATTAAAAAATGAAATAATTTTAAATAGAATAAAATAATAAAGAGCCTTCAGGTTAATAAAAACTGAGGAAATTGACTTGGGAACGAATTTTGTTGGAAGCTCCATTGCAAAGTTCGGACCTAACCATTAATGGAGAAGCTATGGGAACGACAGAACCTGTGACTGCATAGGCTTCTATTGAAAACGAATCCTAATAATTCATTGGGTGGGATGGCGGAACGGACCAAGAAAAAATTGATTTATTCTGAGAGGTTATGAATTGAACCTTCGAATGAAACAGGAAAGAGTAAATATTCGCCCGCGAAACCTCTATTTATTGGATTACAATCCTTTGTCGTAATTCGATAGAGGTAAAAAAAAAATAAGGAAAGGATTCGTTATGTTATAAAAATAAAAAAGAGAAACATTACATTATCTATAAAGATACATAAATGTACACACACGTCTAGCTGTATTGTATATCTTGTATCTACATCTTCCTTCTTATGTAAGAAATTAAATATCAATAAAAGCCATTACTTGGTGTATTATCTATTAATGTGTACCTATTAATGTGTATCTATTAATGTGTATCTATAATATTATTGAATTAGAATCCTTTCATTCGCGAGGAGCTGGATGAGAAGAAACTCTCATGTCCGGTTCTGCAGTAGAGATGGAATTAAGAAACAACCATCGACTATAACCCCAAAAGAACCAGATTTCGTAAACAGCATAGAGGAAGAATGAAAGGAATATCTTGTCGAGGCAATCATATTTGTTTCGGCAGATACGCTCTTCAGGCACTTGAACCTGCTTGGATTACAGCTAGACAAATAGAAGCAGGGCGAAGAGCAATGACACGATATGTGCGTCGTGGTGGAAAAATATGGGTACGTATATTTCCCGACAAACCTGTTACAGTAAGACCCGCGGAAACACGTATGGGTTCGGGGAAGGGATCCCCTGAATATTGGGTATCCGTTGTTAAACGGGGTCGAATACTTTATGAAATGGGTGGAGTATCAGAAACTGTAGCTAGAGCAGCTATCGCAATAGCTGCGCGCAAAATGCCTATACGAACTCAATTTATTATTTCAGGATAGAGATGTAGAACTAAACAAAAAGGGGTATTGGGGATGAAAAAACAACCGCAGGTTTATTTATTTCTGGACGGACAATATTTCTTTTTTTTTCTTTCATACTTTTGCATTGAAATAACAGATTGAAATAAAAATGATATGATTCAACCTCAGACCCTTTTGAATGTAGCGGATAACAGCGGAGCTCGAAAATTGATGTGTATTCGAATCATAGGAGCTGGTAATCACCGATATGCTCATATTGGTGATGTTATTGTTGCTGTAATCAAAGAAGCAGTTCCCAATATGCCTCTAGAAAGATCAGAAGTAATTAGAGCTGTAATTGTACGTACATGTAAAGAACTCAAACGTGAAAACGGTATGATAATACGATATGACGACAATGCTGCAGTTGTCATTGATCAAGAAGGAAATCCAAAAGGAACTCGAGTTTTTGGTGCGATCGCTCGAGAATTGAGACAGTTAAATTTTACTAAAATAGTTTCATTAGCTCCCGAAGTATTATAAATAGTAGTAGATGAGATTATGATATAGTAGGGTATCTGAAATAGATCAAATTAGTAGATTGTGTCTCACGTATATACTTTATAATAAAAAAAAAAAGAAAAAAAAAGGAAACATGTTGATTATATCAAAATTTGGAGGAACCTATAATTCTAGTTCGTCATGGGTAGGGACACTATTGCCGATCTAATAACTTCTATAAGAAATGCTGACACGGATAAAAAAGGAAGGGTTCGAATAGCATCTACAAATATCACCGAAAACATTGTTAAAATACTTCTACGAGAAGGTTTTATTGAAAACGTTCGGAAACATCAGGAGAGTAACAAATATTTCTTGGTTTCAACTCTGCGACATAGAAAAACCAGAAAAGGAATATATAAAACTAGAACCATTTTAAAGCGTATCAGCCGGCCCGGCTTACGAATTTATTCCAACTATCAACGAATTCCTAAGATTTTAGGTGGAATGGGAATTGTAATTCTTTCTACTTCTCGAGGTATAATAACAGATCGAGAAGCTCGACTAGAAAGAATTGGAGGAGAAATTTTGTGTTATATATGGTAATCTTCCACCTCTGGTATCCGAATTTGATCTCTAACTTCCTATTTGTAAAATAGAGAGGAAAAGTGAGTTATATAACTCTTCCTCCATTAGTTGATACTTCAAGGAGGTTACCTGGAATGAAAGAACAAAAATTGATTCATGAGGGTTTAATTACTGAATCACTTCCCAACGGTATGTTCCGGGTCCGTTTAGATAATGAAGATCTAATTCTAGGATATGTTTCAGGGAGGATCCGCCGCAGTTTTATACGGATACTACCGGGAGATAGAGTAAAAATTGAAGTAAGTCGTTATGATTCAACCAGGGGACGTATAATTTATCGACTTCGCAACAAAGATTCGAACGATTAGGTTATTTTTTTAACCATGGGTATACAATTTGAAGTTCAAAAAAAATTCAAGAGACTTATTCTCTTCCAAGAAGTGGATTCAGAATTAAGGTAAGGAATAAAAAATATGAAAATAAGGGCTTCCGTTCGTAAAATTTGTGAAAAATGCCGACTGATTCGCAGGCGTGGACGAATTATAGTGATTTGTTCCAATCCGAAACATAAACAGAGACAAGGGTAATTCTTCTAAAAAAGAACTTTACTTTCCAAAATTCAAAAATAAAATATGTAAAAATAAGGTAAAGGATCCGTTTTAACATGAAATGGGTATCCCCATATCTTTTCTTTTTGTATATTTCTGACTCATAAGTATGAGATGATAAAATATGACAAAAGCTATACCAAGAATTGGTTCACGTAGGAATGGGCGTATTGGTTCACGTAAGAATGGACGTAGAATACCAAAAGGCGTTATTCATGTTCAAGCGAGTTTCAACAATACCATTATAACTGTTACAGATGTACGAGGTCGGGTAGTTTCTTGGGCCTCCGCCGGTACTTCTGGATTCAAAGGCACAAGAAGAGGAACACCTTATGCTGCTCAAGCCACAGCGGTAAATGCTATTCGTACAGTGGTTGATCAGGGTATGCAACGAGCAGAAGTTATGATAAAGGGTCCTGGTCTCGGAAGAGATGCAGCATTACGAGCCATTCGTAGAAGTGGTATATTATTAAGCTTCGTACGTGATGTAACACCTATGCCACATAATGGATGTCGACCTCCTAAAAAAAGACGTGTGTAGAAATAAGAATTAAACCGATTTCAAGAGAAATAAATGATCAAATAATAATACTAGTATAGTATGGTTCGAGAGGAAGTAGCAGGATCCACTCGAACACTACAGTGGAAGTGTGTTGAATCAAGAGTAGACAGTAAGTGTCTTTATTATGGTCGTTTCATTCTGTCAC